CCAAAAACCTATTAATAGATAAGAGCACATCCCAACCAATTCCCAAAAAATATAAATTTGTATCAAATTCGAACTAGTAACTAATCCCAACATTGATGTATTGAACAAACTCATATAAGCAAAAAATCTCAAATATCCTTGATCATGAGACATATAATTGTCACTATAAATAAGAACCAGAATTCCAACAGTAGTGATTAATATTGACATAATAGAAGTAAGTGGATCAATCAAGTAGCCCAATTCTAAAGAAAACTCATTATTGATAGTCCAAGACCATACATATTGATAGATATAACTGCTATTTATTTGATGAATAGACAGAGAAACTGAAAAAATAATAACTATACTTAACAATAAAACACTAGGAAAAGACCACATACGTCGAAGCTTTTTTGTTGCCGTCGGAAAAAGTAAAAGTCCCACTCCTATTAACATAGGAATTGGCAGTGAGATAAAAGGTATGATCCATGAATATTGATACGTATATTCCATAAAAAAAGTATATTTTATTCCTAATTAATTTTTCTAATTCACCAGCTCTTATCTCTTTTCAAAGGGATCAGTTAATAATTTAAATAGGCAAAACTTAAAGAAAATAGAATTTTATCTTCTTCATGATTCTTAATTTTTTGCCAAATACTAGAAATATTTCAACTCAAGAAGTTAGAATTGTTCAAATGATATAACCCAATGAAACTACTAGTGAACACAGATATTTTTTTTAAGTAAAATTTTATTACGATATAGAAAATTCAAATTTTATTTAATATGCATTACAAGAATTTCTCGCTATAGAGCAAGAACGGATAATTACACGAAAAACACTATTTTTTTTTGCTATGAATCAGACAAGACAGTCTACAATTTGATCCAATAAAATAAGACTTATTTTTTTTTAGTTCGTTTATTACGAAGATTCATTTTTTTTTTAAATAACATTATATATATATTTTTTTTTCTTTGTTCCAAATCGAATATTTAAAATTTTAGATATCTGTATTCTGATAGGAGTATAATCTAATTTTAAAGAATAAATGGATAATAAATAGTAAAGAACAATTTGTTTTGAACAATAGATGTCTTTCACATCCAACTATAGCAATGAATAATCTATTATAATTTTTTAATGGCAGCTCCAAAAAAGCGCACTTCTATATCAAAAAAACGGATTCGTAAAAATATTTGGAAAAGCAAAGGGCGTCGAGCAGCGTTGAAAGCTTTTTCGCTAGCAAAATCTCTTTCAACGGGGAATTCACAAAGTTTTTGGGGAGAAAAATCAAACAAATAATCAAACATTGGAATAATCTGAATCGGTTTGACTTAAAAAATAGACGAGTAGAAGTTCGTTTCTAATTATTCTTATTTTAATAATAATTTATTTATATAAATAAATCATAAATAATTGAATAATAATTAATAATATGAATTCAAAAAAATTGTCACTAAATATTAAACTCAAACAAAATTCACATTTTTTTTTAATCAAAATAATTATTTTAATTTCCTAACGTTTTGACCGGATGAATATGAAATTTGTTTTCCTTTTAGGATATGTAAAATAAAAATAAGAATTCTTTAGTTTACTCAATTATAAAATTTAAAACGGTAATTTTTTTCTTTTTCAACGAATAAAAATAAATACAAAGGTTTACCTTCCTTTTTCATATCTTTGTTTTATCATTTTGGGGATGGGGAAAAAAAGAATCCCCATCGTCCCAATAAAACAAAAAGGTTTTTCTTTTTTTTATTATATTCTATCCTATAGACTATTTTATACTTCTACTATATAAGTATGGAAGATAAATATAGTAAACTTAAACTCTTTATTAAAAATTTAATGAGGGGTTGAAACGATACCATTAGTTGATTAAGTTTAAACCTTATTTCAAAATTTTATGAACCCTTAATTTCTCTAAATCATTATTACTATAATATAGCCCGCCGAATACATAATTAAATTTGTTTGAAAAATCCTACCACAAATTCTATACACAACGAAAACCCTAACGATTAATACAAAGCTATGTAAATCCTTCTAGAAATTTATTGAATGTAGATGCTGTGCTGAAATTGTAATCGAAAAAAATATCCTATTTTCTTTTTTCATTTACAAAATGAGATAAAAAAGAAAACAAAAGAATCATTAAAAAATGCAAATGATAAATACCCTTACCTTAATATTGTTAAATAACAAAAATTGATACCTTAAATTATTATTGAAATAAATTCAAATAATAATAAATACATATAAATATTAAATAAATGAAATCAGATAATAGATATTTTTATTGGAAAACGCTCAAATCCCTTTTTTAAAAACTTTACTTTTAAGTTTTAAAATTTAAAGATAAAGAGTTTTTTAGCCCCTTAACTATATAAAATATTTTCTAAAAAATATTACATTGAATTGAGAATTGATTCTAGTCTTTCAATCTCGACGATTGACTAATAATAGGTTATTATTATTTCGAGAAAGCCGCTATGGTGAAATCGGTAGACACGCTGCTCTTAGGAAGCAGTGCTAGAGCATCTCGGTTCGAGTCCGAGTGGCGGCATGGCATTTTGTATTATAAAAAAAGTCCTATAATATAATTAATTCAAGTCTGGGACTTGAATTCAAATAATTTAATTGAGGCACCCTTTTTTTTATTTTAATAATTTAATTTTTATGATATTTTCAACTTTAGAGCATATATTAACTCATATATCTTTTTCGGTCATTTCAATTGTCATTACAATTCATTTGATAACCTTATTAGTCGAGGAAACCGTAGGACTTTACGCTTCGTCAGAAAAGGGCATGATAGCTACTTTTTTCTCTATAACAGGATTATTAGTTACTCGTTGGATTTATTTGAGGCATTTACCATTAAGTGATTTATATGAATCATTACTATTTCTTTCATGGGGTTTCTCCGTTATTCATATACTTACGTATTTTAAAAAACCTAAAAACCATTTTAGTGTAAACGCAATAACCACCCCAAGTACTATTTTTACCCAGGGTTTTGCTACTTCAGGTTTTTTAACTGAAATGCATGAATCCCCACTCTTAGTCCCCGCTCTCCAATCTCATTGGTTAATGATGCATGTAAGTATGATGGTATTGGGTTATGCATCTCTTTTATGTGGATCATTATTTTCAATAGCTCTTATAGTCATTACATTTCAAAAAGTTATAAGAATTTTTGTTAAAAACAATAATTTATTAAATGCATTATTTTCCTTTGATGAGATCCAATACATGAACGAATGGAAGAATGTTTTAAGAAACACTTCTTTTTTTTCTTCGAAGAATTATTATAAGTCTCAATTGATTCAACAATTAGATCATTGGAGTTATTGTATTATTAGTCTAGGGTTTACCTTTTTAAGCATAGGTATTCTTTCAGGGGCTGTATGGGCTAATGAGACATGGGGATCATATTGGAATTGGGACCCAAAGGAAACTTGGGCATTTATTACTTGGACCATATTCGCAATTTATTTACATACTCGAACAAATAAAAATTTGGAAAGGGTAAATTCTGCAATTGTGGCCTCTATGGGTTTTCTTATAATTTGGATATGCTATTTTGGGGTCAATCTATTAGGGATAGGGCTACATAGTTATGGTTCATTTACATTAACATCTAATTGAATGAATTCAAGAAAGGGCCTGATGAATACAAACATCGGAGAGTATAGCTAAGAAAACGATGTCTAAGACATCGAGAACCCTTTGAATCACTACATTACTTGATTCAAATGGTTCTCACAAAAGCCAAGAAGTCTAATTCATTTTTTTTATGAAAACTATCTAGAAAAATAATTGTATAAAATAGCTTCGACCTTGTCAACTGATAGTGAGAAAACAAAATCTGGATAAATACCAATACCTATGACAGGTAGAAGGATAGAGATCGCAACAAACAACTCTCGCGGTCCCGAATCAAAAGAATAAGAATTTTGAGCATTAAAAAGCTTGTATCCATAGAACATCTGGCGTAACATAGATAATAAATAAATGGGAGTTAATATCATTCCAATTGCCATTACCAACGTAATTAGTATTTTTGTCATTAAAAGATATTTTGGGCTAATAATTATTCCAAAAAATACTATTAATTCCGCAACAAAACCGCTCATGCCCGGTAATGCAAGAGAGGCCATCGATAAGATACTGAAAGTCGTGAATATTTTTTGAATTGGGATAGCCATTCCGCCCATTTCGTCGAGATAAACAAGACGTATTCTATCATAACTTGTTCCCGCCAAGAAAAAAAGTGCAGCGCCAATAAATCCATGAGAGATTATTTGTAAAATAGCTCCATTCAATCCCATATCGCTTATAGAACCAATTCCTATAATTATGAAACCCATATGAGATACCGACGAATAAGCTATTCTTTTTTTTAAATTGCGTTGACCAGGAGATGTTGAAGCTGCATAGATTATTTGAATTATGCCTACTATCATCAACCAGGGTGAAAAGATAGAATGGGCGTAGGGTAATAATTCCATATTGATCCGAACCAATCCATATGCTCCCATTTTTAATAAGATTCCGGCTAGAAGCATACAAGTACTGTAATGCGCCTCTCCATGGGTGTCTGGTAACCATGTATGTAAGGGTATAATCGGTGATTTGACAGCAAAAGTAATAAGAAATCCGATATAGAATATTATTTCCAGTGCTACAGGATACGATTGATTAGCTAATGTTTCAAAATTTAAAGTTGGTTCATTAGAACCATATAACCCGATACCCAGAACTCCCATTAACAAAAAAACGGAACTTCCTGCAGTGTACAAAATAAACTTTGTAGCTGAATACAAACGTTTCTTTCCTCCCCACATCGATAGAAGTAGATAAACGGGAATTAATTCTAACTCCCACATGATAAAAAATAGTAAGAGGTCTCGAGCAGAAAATGATCCTATTTGACCGCTATACATTGCTAACATTAGAAAATGGAATAATCGGGAATCTCGAGTAACTGGCCAAGCCGCTAAAGTAGCTAAAGTGGTGATAAATCCCGTCAGTAAAATGGGTCCTATGGAAAGTCCATCTATTCCCAATCTCCAGTAAAAATCAAAAAAATGGATCCATTTATAATCCTCCGTCAGTTGGATTAATGGATCGTCTAATTCGAAATGATAACAAAATGCATAGGTTGTTAGAAGGAGTTCGAATAAACATATGCATATAGTATACCAGCGAATTACTTTATTTCCTCTATGCGGAAAAAAAAAAAGTAAGAAACCCGCAAATATTGGCAAAACTACAACTATTGTTAACCAAGGAAAATAATTCGTAGTAAAAACAAGATACACTTGGACTAAAAAACCCATGTTCGAAAATAAAAAAAGAAATATATGTTTTCGAACACGAGTTTTTGTCGGTAAAAAAGAATTCAAATGTATTCAAGGGGGTTTTTATGCAACGTATCAATAAGCTAGACCCATGCTTCGAGTTGTTTCATGCCATAAATAAACTCGAACACTTAAGAAATCCGTCGGACAGGCGGATTCACATCTCTTACAACCAACACAGTCTTCTGTTCTTGGAGCTGAAGCTATTTGCTTAGCTTTACATCCGCCCCAGGGTATCATTTCTAATACATCTGTGGGGCAAGCTCGGACACATTGAGTACACCCTATACATGTATCATAAATCTTTACTGAATGTGACATTGGATCTATAATTTTTTTTAACACTATAAATTTTCGATCGAGTAAATTTGTAAATGAATTATATATTTAGATACCAGACGAGTCAATAATTTATCAGAATTTTTCTAATCAATCTACTTTCAGATTAACTCATGCGATAGGGCCAAGATACTTTTATTTTTTACGTTTTCGCAAACATGATCATAGATTACGTAGTATACAGATAATTTGACTTCATGAATATCAGCATTTATTTGATAAATACTACTTATTCAACAAATTCGATTGATTGATACGAGTTGATTTTCTGTTACGATAAATTGATGAAACAATAGCTGGGCCAATAGCTGCTTCAGCGGCTGCAATAGCTATAACAAAAATTGCGAAAATATTCCCTTTTAATTGGCGACTATCAAAAAAATCAGAAAATGTTACGAAATTTATATTAACTGCATTCAGTATAAGCTCAAGACACATAAGGGCTCTAACCATATTTCGGCTCGTGATCAATCCATAGATACCGATAGAAAATAAATAGGCACTTATAACAAGTACATGTTCGAGCATGATTGAACAACTCCTTATCAATTCTGATTCATTTCAATATGAACAAAAATTAAATAGATTCAATTAAATTGACAAAAAAAAGTACAGAACACGGGAATATATTAGTAATCGATCGAATAGAATAAAAGAATTTTTCTTTTTGACAGAAACAATCTTCAAATAGAATTGAAGGGGAATGTGTGTGATAACATAGAACAAAGTGAAATTTATGCTATTTCTAAAGAATTGTTACTGGCGAGCCAGGGCAATTGCGCCGATCAAAGCAGCTAAAAGAATGATCGAAATGAGTTCAAATGGAAGAAAAAAATATGTTGATAAATGAATTCCAATTTGTTGACTATTACTTATCAAATCTTGCTCTAGAATCTGGTTTGATCTTGTAGTCCAAATAATCCCATACCATGACGTATCTAGAATAGTAGTCATTAGTGAAACAAAAATACTTGTACAAACCAGAAAAGTAAATCCACTCCCAACGGTCCAAAGATTAAAATCTTTGGAATATTCCGAACCCTTCATGAACATCACAGCAAATATGATTAAAACATTTATAGCGCCCACGTAAATAAGGAGTTGCGCAGCAGCTACAAAATGGGAGTTTGCTAGAATATAGAATAAGGATATAGAAACAAGAACTAGTCCCAACGAAAAAGCAGAGTAAATGGAGTTGGTAAGTAATAATACTCCCATACTTCCTAATATAAGACCTGATCCCAACAAGACTACAAGAAAATCATGTATCGGTCCAGGCAAATCCATTATATGTAGTAAAATAAGAAATAAATAAATCGAAATGTTTTTCATGAACTTATTGATCTGACCAGAAAAAAATGGATAATAAATTCCTAATTAAATCTTACGGGGTGTGAATTAATGTAGGTACAGTTATTGGATGAATCTTATTCTTGATCTGAAAGAGTCGTTCGAAACTATATATTTCCAAATATATAGATTCAATCTAAATTAAGCTGCAATTCTCATGAATCAATAGTTTGGATTTGTGGGTAATCATCAAACAAACAAAACGAAAGAAACCTCATTTCTTTAGATCAAAACGGAACCTCGGTACTTTGCAATTACTCTTTAATCAATTAATCTTTAATCAACGGATTTACTTTTTTTTTGAGGCGAATTCAAAATTGTTCTAATTGTATAATCATCAACTACTGACATTGGTAACCGACCCAAAGAAATTTGATTATAATTCAATTCGTGACGATCATAAGTAGAAAGTTCATATTCTTCAGTCATTGATAAACAATTTGTTGGACAATATTCAACGCAGTTACCACAAAATATACAGATCCCGAAATCAATACTGTAATTAAGCAATCGTTTCTTTCGAATATCCGTTTCCAATTTCCAATCAACAACGGGTAGATCTATAGGACATACACGAACACATACTTCACAAGCAATGCATTTATCAAATTCAAAATGGATTCGACCGCGGAACCGCTCCGATGTGATTAATTTTTCGTAAGGATATTGAATAGTTACAGGCAAACGATTTGCATGGGATAAAGTAATCATGAAACTTTGACCAATGTACCTTGCAGCTCGTACTGTTTGTTGACCATAATTCATGAATCCAGTTACCATAGGGAACATATTGTAATATCTCTAACGAATTTTATGTTTGTTTCTTTCTCTTGTTTGAGCAAGCCGTGAATAGAGAATATGGCATTCCTTTACAGTGAAAAGAGTTGAAAAGAAGTTGTTAATAATAGATTACCGAGAGATATAGGTAAAAGAAATTTCCATCCAAGATTTAATAGTTGGTCTATTCTTAGTCGGGGTAAAGTCCATCTTGTTGTTATAGAAATGAACAAGAACAAATAAGTTTTAGCTAATGTAATAAAGATACTAATTGCTATTCCAAAGACTTCATATGCTTTAGTTATTTCAAAAAGCTCATAAACGAATATGTATGGAATAGAGATATCCCAACCGCCCAAGTAAAGAACTGTTACAAATAATGAAGAAACTAATAGATTTAGATAGGAAGCAACGTAAAATAAACCAAATTTGATACCCGAATACTCGGTTTGATAACCCGCTACTAATTCTTCTTCGGCTTCTGGTAAATCAAAAGGTAATCTCTCGCATTCGGCTAAGGAAGAAATTAGAAAAATAACAAACCCTATAGGTTGACGCCACAAATTCCACCCCCAAAAACCATATTTTGATTGAGCCTCAACTATATCAACTGTACTAGAACTGTTAGATAATCATAGTCGGCAATAACATCACTGTTCTCATCGCTATTACAGAACCGTACATGAGATTTTCACCTCATACGGCTCCTCGAGGGCCATAAAAAAATCTAAGGAGCGTGTCGGTATTATTTATCTTGATATGTCTTTTTTGTAGGTATAGTATAGGATAAAAATCTATCGTGTGTCCCCAAATTAACCCGATTGAATTCTGTCTGTTCTACTAATAAAGTAAAGAAAAGGAGTACTTCTGAATTGATCTCATCCTTTAATAATTAAAATCTTTCTTTGTTAAGTAATAACTTCATTCTTCACTTAACTACTTTTTATTATAAAATTCTAAATATCAATAACCCATCGTTTTCAATTATGAAAAAAAGCCTATAGTTCATGAATTCGGACCCGAATTCTATCAGGGATATAGGAAAGAAAATGAATATAGGAATGGAGATCAGAAAGACTCAAAAAGATCTCTTTTTTTTTGTTGTAATTGTATTTTTTCCATTTTTTTTTGTCCTATTCTTCTTTCTGAGAAAAGGCGGACTTACTAAATAAGGGATTATTTCGTTTCCGATAGTCATTTATTTAATGGGTGGATAGGCGCATACTCTGGATCGGAATTGTGGGGAGTATTACCTGATCATTTCTACAAACTTAAAGCCCCAATTCGTATTCTTTTTATATTATGCATTTTGCAAAAATGTCCTTTTCCTTTGGATAATTTTTTAAATCTCCATTACTAATCCTTTGTATATCTTGGTGTTTCTAACCATCCACTCATTTTTGTTCAATCGGCCGTGTTATGCTAATACATATATGGTAGTACATACAAATAATAGTGAAAACTCAATACGGTTGATCTTTTGAGTCCGCTTCAAGCCAGGATGACTAGTCAACCAATCTTGGGATAAAGGCTCTCTTGCGCCTATGTTTATTTCTGCTTAACTCTTATACATAGAAAATGAGACTCAATATTTGGACTGCTAATTTTTTTTTATAGAAGCTGTTTTCTTTCACTCATATAACTATCTGATTTAGTTCATTAATCCGAATAAGGAATATAAAAATGAAGATATCTATTCAATTCATTTCACCCTTTTTCTCGAAAAAAAGTGGGAGAAGTTTATGTCTCAACGAATCACACGTAGAGATATTGATAATACACATAGAGTTAATGGTATTTCATAACTAATTGATTGAGCAGCAGCTCGTAGACCACCTAAAAAGGAATATTTATTATTTGATCCATATCCTGACATAAGAAGTCCGATGGGAGCAATACTTGAAATGGCAATCCATAAAAAAACACCGATATGGAGATCGGCTAAAACAAGGCGATAACCAAAAGGAATTACTGAATAGCTTAGTAAAATTGCTATGACTGCTATGGATGGTCCGATACTGAATAAACGAGTATCACCTCGAGATGGAAGAAGATTTTCTTTAAAAAGTAGTTTTGTACCATCTGCTAAAGCTTGAAGAACTCCCAAAGGACCGGCATATTCAGGTCCAATACGTTGTTGTATCCCTGCGGATATTTCTCTTTCTAACCATACAATTACCAGTACGCCTATTGTGATTGCCAATACAGTAGTCAAAATAGGGACAAGGACCCATAGAATTCCATAGACTTCTTGTAAGAATTCCAATCTAGAAAACGAATTGATATCTTGTACTTCTGGTGTATCAATTATCATTTTAACGATCAACTTCTCCCATAATGATATCTATGCTACCTAGTATTGTCATAATATCAGCCAATTTCATTCTTTTAACTAACTGAGGAAGAATTTGCAAATTGATAAAACCCGGCGGGCGAATTTTCCATCTCCAAGGAAAACCACCCTGATCCCCTATCAGAAAAATGCCCAATTCCCCTTTTGGGGCTTCGACTCTCACATAAAGTTCTTGTTTCGCCAACTCAAAAGTTGGCGAAGGTTTTTTACTAATGAATCGATATTCAAAGTCATTCCATTCCGGATATCTTCCTCGATCAAAACATCGTATTTCTAAATTCTCATAGGGCCCCCCTGGAATTCCTTCCAAAGCTTGTTGAATAATTTTTATGGATTCCGTCATCTCACCAAGTCTGACTAAATAACGAGCTAATGAATCTCCTTCTTTTTGCCACTGAACTTCCCAATCAAATTCGTCATAACACTCATAATGATCAACTTTACGAAGATCCCATGGTATTCCGGAAGCTCGCAGCATTGGTCCTGATAAACCCCAATTTATTACTTCTTCTCCCGAAATAATGCCTACCCTCTCAACTCGTTCTAAAAAAATAGGATTTTTTGTAATAAGTTTTTGATAGTCAGCAACCCCTGTCAAAAAATAATCGCAGAAATCCAAACATTTATCTATCCAGCCATGAGGTAGATCAGCCGCGACTCCCCCGATACGAAAAAAATTATGCATCATTCTCATACCGGTGGCTGCTTCGAATAGATCATAGACTAATTCTCTTTCTCTGAAAATATAGAAGAAGGGAGTCTGTGCGCCAATATCAGCCATAAAAGGACCAAGCCATAACAAATGAGAAGCTATACGACTCAACTCCAACATAATTACTCTGATATAGCTGGCTCTTTTAGGCACTTGAATATTTCCCAACTGTTCTGGACCATTTACGGTTATTGCTTCTGTGAACATAGTAGCTAAATAATCCCAACGTGTTACATAAGGTAGATATTGTATAATAGTTCGGTTTTCTGCAATTTTTTCCATCCCTCTATGTAAATAACCCAATATTGGTTCACAGTCAATAACATCTTCACCATCCAAAGTAAGGATGAGTCGAAGAACACCGTGCATTGATGGGTGGTGAGGTCCCATATTGACTATCATGAGGTCTTTTCTTGTAGTTGGTCCATTCATATATTTTTCCTCGATTCATTTTGCCATGAATTGTTGAAAATGAAAATAAGTTCATAAAAATTCAAGATCTAATAAATCAAATAATTAAAAATGACTTTTAAAATTAATGAGTTTTTGACTCCCGAATATCCAATTGATTAATTAATTCTTTATAACGCATTATATTTTTCTTTGATAAATAAGAAAGTAATCGTTGGCGTTTTCCCAGAATTTTACGTAGACCTCTTTGAGATAAATAGTCTTTTTTGTGCAATTGCAAATGTGAAGTAAGTCTTCGTATCTTATTGGTGAAACTGAATACTTGAAATTCAACAGATCCTCCGTTTTCTTTTTTTTCTTCTTGCGAAATAACTGAGCTGAATGAATTTTTTACCATAAAATGAACTCTCCCCCCTCCCTTTTTTTGATTATTATTTATCAGTAATAATAATGTCACTCATTTTAATTTGATATACACAATAATCTTAATTTAATTAAAAATTTCTATTCTTTTTTTTAATCAAATTTATTAATAAGCAATCCCATTTTAAAAATTGGATTCAGTATAGGTATACAAAAGGATGGTATATTGCTGCACGGCACACACAAAAAATATTTAGACTTAAAACCTAAATTTAAATAAGAATATTTTGTTGCTTGAGTTCTAAATCTAATGGATATGTCATTGAATTAAATTAATATCGCCTATCAGAATCTAAGACAGTTCCAGATGTGTATTTTTTTGTCTTTATATACCATATACGGTACGGGAAATATAGGGAAAATGTAGAATTAACGAATTTTCAATTGTGGATACATATGGATTCTTAACATACTAAAACGACTGCTATTATTGGTATCAAACCAATAACGATTCATACAAGCTAAATCTTCTAATCGATAATTGGGCCAAAGAAAGAACTTTAATTTATTTAGTTTCTTTTTATATCTATCAAAATGTTTGCTTTTATCTAAAACTGGATCACAATTTTTCACCTTATTTCCATTAGAAAATCCTGTATTTCTATGGATATCATTTCGAGTCTGAGAATTGAAACCAATCAGAATTCTGAACTCTCTACGACCTTTAGGGGATAAAATATTTTCAGGAACAAGCAAATCATAATGATTGCTGTCTCTATTTTCAGGCGTTTTTTGATGTATTGAAATGGGTTTATCAAAATTCTTCTTATCAGCATAGCCTTTTTCTTGGTATCTTTGATTAATTTGGTAATTATTCTTATGAACTAATGAAATACCTATGTTTTGAGACATAATAAATTGTCCATCATTTTTTACAGACAGACGAACCGGTTCGATAATCAATATTCCCCTTTTCATTAATTCTGTAAGAGTTAAATCCTTCTGAACTATCAGAATATCCAGACTCATTTCTCTCCTTTGAATAGAGGATATAGCAATTTCTCTGGGATTTATCAGTCTAAGCAGGAGACAATATACTTTGATGTTATTGATCATTCTTTGATTTAAGGAATTATCCCATCTCAATTGAAAACGAAAATATCTTTTTAGGAAAAAGGAAAGCTCCGCTTCCGTGTTTTTCTTGTATTGCTTTTTATTTATCCGTTTTTTCACATCTGCTCCCGCAGAATCGTCTTGAACATATTTTTTGTGGTTTGAGAGAGCGGATTCAAGATCCTCTTGGGCCACAGATTCTTTTTCTCCTTTATTTCGATTTTCTAATTCAAGAGTTTTTTTCTTCGATGATATAAAAAGATTTCTTTTTATATTTTCAATTACTTTTTTATTTTTACTAACAATTTCATTTACATTCAAATTTAAAAGAAGTAATTTGGTTGGTATGATCCACGGGTTAATCTTATATGCATTATAAAGTATCAAAAATTCTGGAAAGAACCAAAGTTGCAGATTGGATATGGAACGACTTCGTAGTTCTTCATTCATTCTCATCCAATCAAGAAGGATTTCTTCAATTATTTGAAAATTATTAACCCCACTTTTAGTATTTTTATTACTGGTCATGTCAGCCTCACTATTGATCCAAGCTCCAATATCGGACTTTTTTTTAAGACAAAAATGCAGCATTCTCCAATCAAAATATTTTCTATCCGGATTTTTTTCCAGATCTATAATATCATTTTCTACTAGATAATTATTGATAGGGATACCCGTCAGTATATCAAAAAATTTCCATTTATCCGTGTTGTACTTATAAGAAATTTCTTGATTATTTTTGACTTGTACTGCTAATTCATAAATATATGAATCTTTATTATCTTCATAATTAAGAGATTTATATGATAAAAGATCATATATATATATTTTTTTTTTATTATCTTTTTTATTCGGTAATGAGTAGTATGTTTCAAAATCATTTTGTTTTTTGGAATCAATTAATCGGTTTTTTTCATTTTCATATGAATAACATTGGTTAAAATCTTTCTTTTTTGCCATACGACCTTGATTGACTCTATTTCGCCATTTTTGTGGTAGTAATTTGGACCATCGAATTGGATATAAATCGTAGTGATAATGACCCCTTAACCAATTTTTCCATTGATTCATTCGAGAATTTTTAAGATTCTTTTGTTTTAAGTCGGAATGTAATATTTCTTGTGCTCCAACAACTTTAACAAAATAATCCTGGATTTCATTCTTAAGAAAAAGGGATGTTCCGTGATATTGAAAGACAGATCTTAACTTAGATAAGTTCAAAATTTGTGTTTGTGATAATTTGTAAAAAAAATATGCTTGCGACAAATACGACGAGTCCCAAAAGATCTTTCCATTCTTATTACTAATATTTAAAAGTGACTTTTTTAGAGTTGAAATAAAAAAAATTATACTTTGATTTGTTTTATCAATTCTTTCTTGATTTGCTTCATTATTGGAAATGTATTTAGTAATAATAATAATTTTTTTTATTGATTCAATAAAAAGTTGCGCATTAATCCTCGGGATATTAATCATACGGTGAAAGATATCTATGTATATGTTTTGAACGAAAAATTTTAGAAAATGATGCGATTTACGAATTACTCGTACATTTCTTTTTTTTAATATCTTAAAAATCCTTTTGTGAGATTCTAATATTTTATTATCATAACTTATTTTGTTAGGACTAATATTTATTTCAGGATTTAGCAACTCTTTTTTCGTTTTTTTTCTAATTTTTTCAATTTTATTTAGTATTGTGTTTGTTCTATCAGTCAGATCTTTCATTTTTTTTTCTCTCAATGAAAAATTTGTCCAATTCATAGATCGAATTACAATGGACGAGCCGTGGATCATTCGATTATTGATTATCGAATTATTTGCTTTTTTTGCTTCATTCAACTTGTATATTTCTTTCAGTTCAAATAATCGACTTGGGTTTCTTTGTGAAAGTTCTTTTTTTATTTGTTTTCTAAATAGAATGTTTTTCATGACCCATTTTCTTGTTTCTTTTGAGATATTTAAAAACAAGTTTGTTCTTTCTTTTAAAACGCTTTGAATTAGAAAACGCTTTTTTTTACATTTTTTAATTTGGTTTTCGAGTTCTTTTATTAGAATGGGTTCAAAAAAAGAAAGTTGTTTGCGGGGAGAACCAAAAGGCAGTTCAGCTTCCATTCCCCAAACTGTTAAAAAACAACAATCATTTTTTTGTCCTTTCTTTTTTATTGAATATTTTGGGGGGGATTGTACCTTAGATGTGTGCCACGGTTTCAGACGAAAAGGA